TCCGTAAAAGATGAGATCCGTAAATGGAAATTTACGGAAATTCTTTGTGGGATCGAAAATATTGTACCAAGGGTGTCTTTAGAGTATACCAAATCAGTATAGCCGTCCTTCTTCTGACACAGCAAGGCAATTTCAATTAATATTGAAACTAAGTATACGTATTAGACAATTTCTTTTTTCTTGCTTGTAATATAGAATTATGCGCCAATTAATAAAAAGAGCATAGAGGTTCTCTTCATTATCGGCTTCGGACTAGAAACGAAAATCGGGTAAGGGATCAATCTGATACGTTGGTTTCTAATTCATCAAGGAGCGTTTTATATTCCCACAATTCGATGAGACGCAAACCTCTTTTTTGTGTTTTGTTTATAGAAAGAAAAGCTTTTTTGCTTTTTTTATTTTAAGGAATTGAGAAGTCGTCTAGTACCAACTACGAATAGTAAGTAGGAGTAAGTATTCGATGAAAAAAAACAATTATGTGAATAAACTCGATTGCTGAATATAATGAGTGAAAATAAAAAGAAGATCACTTTTTGTCCTAAACTAAAAAAAAAATAAATGTTTTTCCTGTTTTCTTCTTCGATAGTGAGAATTTTTTTTGAACAAAGTTACATGACATAGTTCTTATTTCTTTTTATTAGTTTACTCCAAGAGTTGCTCAAAAATTCTGTTGATTAGAAATCGCGAAATTATTAGATATCACAGACAACGTGTGGGTTTCTTTTTCTACCTCTCTTCCTTTATCTTTCAAACAAATGGTTGAGGAATAAATTGAACTTAGTCTTTCAATTGGTATTTTTTCTTATTTTCGCTTTTATCTTGCACAAAAAAAAATGTAAACTTAGGTAAGTGCTTTATAAATCTATGTATAAAAAAACATATTTGATTTAGCTCCTTCATGCCTACTCTAACTAGTTATTTCGGTTTTCTACTAGCAGCTTTAACTATAACCTCGGCTCTATTTATTGGTCTGAGCAAGATACGACTTATTTGAAATAAATTGAACCAATAATTCAGAATCAGAAAAAGAAATCTTTCTGTAAAATTTCGTGTATTTTTTTAGCTTTTTATTTTCTCGTGACAATTTTTTAATTTCGGTTATTGAGATTCATGGACAATTAGGATTAATATTTAGGGATAGATATTACCCCCTCCCCCTTTTTCTTTTCAAACAAATTGAAATGATTGAAGTACTTCTATTTGGAATCGTCTTAGGTTTAATTCCTATTACTTTAGCTGGATTATTCGTAACTGCATATTTACAATATAGACGTGGTGATCAGTTGAACCTTTGATTAGTTAACAAATCTTTGTTGATTGACCTCCTATGGCTTAAAGAAAAGAGGTCACTTTTGGATTCTTATTGAATTTTTTCAGTATAATTAGAACTAACAAGAATGGAATCACGCTCTGTAGGATTTGAACCTACGACATCGGGTTTTGGAGACCCACGTTCTACCGAACTGAACTAAGAGCGCTTTCTTATCACAGACAGTAAAGAAAAAAAATTCTTTTTGTAACCCAACAGTACATCTTGCACTCATATCACATATATAGTTAGAATTGTATATGTGTTATATGTATTAGAATATATATTCTAACTATATTGGATTGGATTCTATATGTCTAGTTTGACTCCATTTCATTGATCTTAATTAATTCTTCTCAGAGGAAAAACAATAGGTAGGGATGACAGGATTTGAACCCGTGACATTTTGTACCCAAAACAAACGCGCTACCAAGCTGCGCTACATCCCTTTTTATAGGTTTACAGTATTATTGTAACTTATCCTTTTTTTTTTCAACATCCTTAGTTCTCATATTTAGATACACAATAGATCGTGCCGTTTTTTCTTTTTTTTCATATCATATATGATATAATATAAAAGTCTTTGGATACTTAGACGTATACGCTGTAAAGTAAAAAAGCTTTTAGTTTAGGGAATGCTCAGTAGGAAAGATACAGCTTTTTACTTTTTTCAACTAAAAAAAGTAAAAAATAAAGGTAGAAAATCTTATCTAGCGGATTGTTGTACATTTGAAGAGGAATTTCATGTACAAATACAAGTGGTTTTTCCTTTTAAATACATATGCATCTGATTATCTATTATATATGTATTATTCTTATGTGTTACTGTGTTACAATATAGAAATAAAGACAAAACAAGAAGGAGGATTTTCAATGCGAGATCTAAAAACATACCTCTCCGTGGCACCGGTACTAAGTACTTTATGGTTCGGATCTTTAGCAGGTTTATTGATAGAAATCAATCGTTTTTTCCCGGATGCGTTAACATTCCCCTTTTTTTCATTCTAGTTATTGGCATGGTAAGGGGGTAACGCAGATTCTAGATAGGATCCACAATCCGTGACTAATCCCCTGCCCTTTCTCCCTTTGACCTTCTATTCGAAAAGGGAGAAAGAAAATTGGATTACGTATTCTTTATCTTTATTATACCTTATACTGAATACTTTTTACTATTAATAATTAATAGTTTTTTATTTCCAATTCCTCTATTTACTGCAACGAAATCTTTTGAAGTGTATTTCAAGTTAGCAATTTCTATTTTTTTCTTTCTCTCCGCTTCGGTTCGAAAATAAAAGAGTTGCTTAAATAAAAAATTAACCCCAAAAGGGGGGGTTCATGGCCAAGGGTAAAGATGTCCGGGTAAGCGTTATTTTGGAATGTACTAGTTGTGTCCGAAAGAATGTTAATAAGGAATCAAGGGGTATTTCCCGATATATTACTCAAAAGAATCGACGCAACACGCCCAGTCGGTTGGAATTGAGAAAATTCTGCCCCTATTGTTACAAGCATACAATTCACGGAGAGATAAAGAAATAGGTCGAACCGAACGTCTGCGTATCACCTTTTGAAGCAAGAGTACAAAAGGACATATATTATACATGGATTTCATTATATGCATAAAAACAATTCCACTATTTTTAATAGAATTCTATTCTATTAGAAAATATATAAAAAAAGGATTCCGGATTAGAAGCTATATAGAATAGAAATGTAGAATAATATAAGCGCATATAAATAAAAAAAATAGAAATATATAAAAGAAACAAATTCAAATTAAAGAAAAAGAATCAAAAAACCAAATCCTATTTCGAATTCATTTTTTTTTAGATCCGACCGACCGAAATAGGATTTTCGGTAGAATATTTTTTAGATTATAAGGAATAAATAAACTAAACAAACCATGGATAAATCCAAACGATCTTTCCTTAAACCTAAGCGGCTTTTTCGTAGGCGCTTGCCCCCGCTCCAATCGGGGGACCGAATTGATTATAGAAACATGAGTTTAATTAGTCGATTTATTAGTGAACAGGGAAAAATCTTATCTAGGCGCGTCAATAGATTGACTCTGAAACAACAACGATTAATTACTATTGCTATAAAACAAGCTCGTATTCTATCTTTGTTACCCTTTCTTAATAATGAGAAACAATTTGAAAGAGCCAAGTCGGCCGTTAGAACTACAGGTTTTCGAACAAAAAAACAATAGGTTTACTCTTTTTTTTATTCAATTGATGTTTTGCTCTAAAAAATCCGATAATCTGGATTTTTTTGTTGTCTCGGAAGAAGAAATCTTTTTTTTTTGAATGCCTTTGCTCATTTTGACTGCTTTATTGTAATTGTATTTTCTATTTTATTTTATCGTTATCGGATTAAATTCTATTCTATCTTACCTTCCCGGAGTTCCTTCTCCGGGGAACTTTGTTTAAAGCATTTCGGGTGCTTCTTTCCAATCTTCTTTGTTTACGATCTCATTGTAAATACTATAAAGACAATTCCTATTTAAGATAGCTATTTGTGCAAGTATTTTACGATTCAGAATCAACTGTCTCTTGTACAGATCATGGATAAATTTACTATAACTATAGTATACACCCTTTTCTGTTTCGCGAATTGCTGCGTTTATCCGAGTAATCCACAACCGACGAAAATCTCTCTTTTTCTTATCTCTATCTCGATGAGCCGAAAACAAAGCTCTTATTTTCTGTTGAGCAACAATACGAATCGGTTTTGAATGAGCCCCTCGAAAGCTTGATACAAATAAACGCATTTTTTTTCTACGTCTCCGAGCTATATATCCTCGTCTAACTCTGGTCATTGAATAAATGAAACTTTGCTAAATAACTAATTGATTTTCTTTCTCTTCGAGTTATTTCTTCTTCCCTCGCTGGTAATAACAAAACGGCTTTTCCAATGTATAAAAAGAATTCCAATGGCTTTTGCTACTATAACCTTCCCGACCACGATTTTTTTCTTTTTTTTCGAGGCATTTCGACCCAACTCCAAATGAAATAAGAAATTAGATTGATACTAGGTATCAAAAACGTAGTCAATCTAAATGAATAAAGAAATTGTGGGTTCCTTCGTTTCTATGGTTACTTCTTAAACGGTGAGGTCCTCTCTATACACCGGAGCCCTTTGTTTCGTTTAGTCAACGTTATTGGTAACTTGTACAATTCAAAATCTTTGGCTCTACCCATGAATTATCCAGTAATAGGTCTTTCACAACGAGATCCGCCTATACAGTAACGGTATTTTATTTTGAAGGTTAGCTGGATAGCTGACCCTGTTAGTCCGTTTTGCACAGGAGCATAATCTTTTTTTAGTAAAAATAGTACTTTCCCGCTTAATGTATAGCATTTGCTACCAATGGGAACTTGCTTCTCGTCTTAAATCGAGCTGATTGGGGTTACACCAAGGAAACCATAAATTTCATATGTAATAGACGGATATGGTAGATCTTTTTTTCGATAGTGACCAGAGTTCTTCCATTTTATTCTATTCACTTCACTGGTAACGACGATTGATACTGGAAATTTGGGTTCTGGCCCAGCTCATAATCTGAACGAGTCGCACATACACCCTAGTACATGTTCCTCGTCGCTGAGGACATCCCCGAAGAGCGGGAGATTTCGTGACGTTTCGGATTGGCTGTCTTGTGTTTCTAATAAGCTGTTTAATAGTTGGCATGCTGAATCATTTGCATAAGGGACTGGTTTAGATCAATCCTAACCTGATGATTATGAATTTTTTCTAGTTATATAGAATATTACCCAGTAAAGTCAAAAGATAAAATATGAATTTGCGAATTCGATTACCTCGACTCTTTCCATTTTTCCTTCTTTACTATTTCTACTCCTTCATTCGCTATAAGATCAATAATTCCGTGAGCTTGGGCTTCTCTTGCTGACATAAAAACATCCCTTTCCAGGTCTTCGGTTAGAACCCAAAAAGGTTGGCCTGTTCTTTGTGCATAAACCTTTGTGAGGGTTTCTCGCAAAGTCAATAGTTCTTCCGCTTCCACCATACATTCTCCCGTTGATCCCTCATGAAAAGAACTAGCAGGTTGATGTATCATTACCCTGATGATATAACAAAAGGAGAGTTCCTCTATCTCGCATGATGAGGCGAAGACAAAAGATGGGGAATAACAATAAACTTGAACAACCGTACGTGCATCTTTTGCACATTGCATACGGCTCGACAATGGAATTTACTTTTTCTTCCCTCGAAGAAAAATAGAACCGATCCGATCCAGATCAGTAAATCATCCAATTACCATCCTTCTTTTCATGAGTTCAAAATACTATGATGGCTCCGTTGCTTTATATATTCATTTCGTCTGTAATTTAGCAATCCCAAAGTTTCTTTTTGATCCTAAATAAGGAATTTTTTGCGTACTCTTTCAAACATAAATGTTGTTAGGTTAGGATTAAGAGTCTTTTGGTATAAAAATAAAAAGTTTGTGACGCTGAAACGGACTCCGTATAAAAAAATCGGGAATACCCTTTATTTCATACTCCTGTCTCGATACATAATCTAATTTTTTTTTTCAAAAAAAACGAAAAAAATTTGCATATCGAATTCAAAGTGCCATGCTATTTTTACTATTTTTAGTTAACACTACTCATAATATATATTGATATTTCTTGTGGTGAAGGCATAGTCTTTTTTTCTCAAATAAAAAACTCATTGGCGCCAAAGCCAAGCGTGAGGGAATGCAAAACGTTTGGTAATTTCTCCGCCGACCAGGATAAAAGATCCCATTGAAGCGGCTATTCCCATGCATATTGTATATACATTGGGTAGTACAAGTTGCATAGCATCAAAAATAGCTATTCCGGGTAATACCCATCCGCCAGGACAATTTATAAACAAATAAAAATCCTGGGTCTGATCCTCTATACTGAGATATACCATAAGACCAACAAGGTAATTCGAGATCTCGGTCGTAATCTCTTGGGTTAAAAAAAGTAATCTTGCTCGATAAAGTCGATTGATTAGGGTAAAATTTGATCCCTTAGAAACCGTACATGCACCTTTTGATGCATACGGTTCAAAAAAATTGAAAAAAAAAATCAATGTGTAGATTATTGCCCTCTTATTTTTGGATAGCAGTTCTTTCTAACTTTGACTGGGGGGGTTGTCTTCTATTTTTCAATAAAGATGAGTTTTCCTTATTTCTACTATAAATTAGAAATAAGAAATTTAGTGAGATAGTATAGAATTCGAATAAATATAAATAGAATTCTAATAATAATAAAGAAATAAAAAAAAGATAATATAGAAGACTTCATATCTAGATACAAAATAAAACAAAAGAATCATAAACATAATCTAAAATTACATACATATAAAAAAAGGAAATCTTTTTTTGTTTACTATACACCATACGCCAATATGTAAATAAAAAGAAATAGTATTAGTATAGGTAGAGTATATATAATAAGCAGTAAACTTTTCGAACTAACTGTTCTTTGATTTATTGTTTCATCGAGATCGAATGCAAACCACGATGTAATTTTCTTGTTCTTGAAAGGGCCTCTATAATTCTTTAGGTTTCGGATCTACTCCGGGTAAAAATCTGCTCGATTTTGATTTGCACATATAGGTCAAATGCATCTAATACCGCTTCTTTTTGTTTTGCTAAGATGTCGTTTTTTTTTCATTCAGTTCATGCCTTTGCCAAAAAAATTGGATATTCGACATAGTGACTTCACCTATTCTATTCAAGTGATTAAGGTTCAGATCAGTCCTATATCTATTCCATTTCTTTTTTTTATAGGAAGAATTTTTCATACAAGCAGTAATTATCGATATATTACAAATTGGGATTTGTTTAAACGGAGCCTGGATACTTCATGTAATTTTATTGGTTCAACCAAGCCAACCATAAATTTTTCTAATTGATATTATTAATCTGAATCCCCCCACAAATAGATCTAGTTGGACTTCGCGCTCCAAATTTTGGATGATTCAATGAATCTTTTTTGGGCGAAGGGAAGGATATCTCGATCGGGGAAGAAAACGGGGAAAGCCCATACGACCCAAGATATCTGACAAGTCGCACTATACGTCAATCCAAGTTGCATCTTCATCTCCCGGAATTCGAAAGGGTACTTTTGGAACACCAATAGGCATTAACTGAAGGAAAAAATTAAGTACTATATTTCACTTTGATATGGAAACGTAATAAAATAAAACTAATAGGGCTATTCTTTTCATAATATCAACTGATAATTATAAAGGTTGATATTCTTTATCATATATTCTGTCTAGAATACATTAGAAAAAGTAATAAAAGACGATAGAATGACTAAAGTAAAATTCTTACGACTAGAGCTTTCCAACGATGAACAAATATAGCGGCATTTGTTCATAGAAAACTGTATCAACCCCCATTGCGTATTGGTACTTATCGGGTATAGAATAGATCTGCTTCTCTTTGTTCCGACAAAAAAATTTGTTCCATTATTACCACGAGAATAGAACAAATATGAACCCTTGCTCCGAGATAATCCACCGAATAGAACAGGGGTACATTGATAGTTATAGTCTTTTCCAATGCAATAAAGTTACATAGTGTCTATTTTTATTTGATAAAGGGGTATTTCCATGGGTTTGCCTTGGTATCGTGTTCATACCGTTGTATTGAATGATCCGGGTCGGTTGATTTCTGTCCATATAATGCATACGGCTCTGGTTGCTGGTTGGGCCGGTTCGATGGCTCTATATGAATTAGCAGTTTTTGATCCCTCTGATCCCGTTCTTGATCCAATGTGGAGACAGGGTATGTTCGTTATACCCTTCATGACTCGTTTAGGAATAACCAATTCCTGGGGCGGCTGGAGTATTACAGGGGGGACGGTAACGGATCCTGGTATTTGGAGTTATGAAGGTGTGGCCGGGTCACATATTGTGTTTTCTGGCTTGTGCTTTTTGGCAGCTATTTGGCATTGGGTATATTGGGATCTAGAAATTTTTTCTGATGAACGTACAGGAAAACCTTCATTAGATTTGCCTAAGATTTTTGGAATTCATTTATTTCTTTCCGGGGTGGCTTGTTTTGGTTTTGGCGCATTTCATGTAACAGGCTTGTACGGTCCTGGAATATGGGTGTCTGATCCTTATGGATTAACCGGAAAAGTCCAGTCAGTAAATCCCGCATGGGGCGTAGAAGGTTTTGATCCTTTTGTTCCAGGGGGAATAGCCGCTCATCATATTGCAGCAGGGACTTTGGGCATATTAGCGGGCTTATTCCATCTTAGTGTCCGCCCGCCCCAACGTCTATACAAAGGATTACGTATGGGTAATATTGAAACCGTACTTTCTAGCAGTATCGCTGCTGTCTTTTTTGCAGCTTTTGTGGTTGCCGGAACTATGTGGTATGGTTCAGCAACTACTCCGATCGAATTATTTGGTCCCACTCGTTATCAATGGGATCAGGGATACTTTCAGCAAGAAATATATCGAAGAGTTAGTGCTGGGCTGGCCGAAAATCAAAGTTTATCAGAAGCTTGGTCGAAAATTCCTGAAAAATTAGCCTTTTATGATTACATTGGCAACAATCCGGCAAAGGGAGGGTTATTCAGGGCAGGTTCAATGGACAATGGGGATGGAATAGCTGTTGGATGGTTAGGACACCCAATATTTAGAGATAAAGAAGGGCGTGAGCTCTTTGTACGTCGTATGCCTACTTTTTTTGAAACATTTCCAGTCGTTTTGATAGACGGAGATGGAATTGTTCGAGCTGATGTTCCTTTTAGAAGAGCAGAATCAAAATATAGCGTCGAACAAGTAGGCGTAACGGTTGAGTTTTATGGTGGCGAACTCAATGGAGTCAGTTATAGTGATCCTGCTACTGTGAAAAAATATGCTAGACGTGCTCAATTGGGTGAAATTTTTGAATTAGATCGTGCTACTTTGAAATCAGATGGTGTTTTTCGTAGTAGTCCAAGAGGTTGGTTTACTTTTGGACATGCTTCCTTTGCCCTGCTCTTCTTCTTCGGACATATTTGGCATGGGGCGCGAACCTTGTTCAGAGATGTTTTTGCTGGTATTGACCCAGATTTAGATGCTCAAGTGGAATTTGGAGCATTCCAAAAACTAGGAGATCCAACTACAAGAAGACAGGCAATCTGATACAAAAATGATTTCGTATTTTTCGTCTCTCTTTTTGTGATTTGACATTGGGGATCAGAGAAATCTTGATTTACTGATTACCCTTTCGTTCACTCTTTCTTTATCAGGGAAATAATCCCCAATAAAACAGGTATGGAAGCTATAATTGTAAACCACAATCGAATCTATGGAAGCATTGGTTTATACATTTCTCTTAGTCTCGACCCTAGGGATAATTTTTTTCGCTATCTTTTTTCGAGAACCGCCTAAAATTCAAACTAAGAAATGATTTTTCATTATCTCCCTTGAAGTAATGAGCCTCCAAAGATTGAATGCTATATTTGGAGGCTCATTACTTCAACTAGTCCCCGTGTTCCTCGAACGGATCTCTTAGTTGTTGAGAGGGTTGCCCAAAAGCGGTATATAGGGCGTACCCGGTAAAACTTACAAGTAAACCAGATATAAAGATGGCGACTAGGGTTGCTGTTTCCATTATTATATGAATTCAAGACCGCAATGGATCTCTGATAAGATCCTTTATTTACAGGGGAATGGTATACAAAGTCAACAGATCTCAATAAATACAATCGGATTTATGGCTACACAAACCGTTGAGAGTAGTTCTAGATCTCGTCCAAGACAAACTACGGTAGGGGTTTTATTGAAACCTTTGAATTCGGAATATGGTAAAGTAGCTCCTGGATGGGGAACTACTCCTTTGATGGGTGTCGCAATGGCTTTATTTGCAGTATTCCTGTCGATTATTTTGGAGATTTATAATTCTTCCGTTTTACTGGATGGAATTTCCATGAATTAAATTCACAAGAACTACTAAGTTCGAGTTTTTCAATACAAAGTGGATTTTCAGATTTCTTATTTATAACCCAGTAGGTAGTTCGATCGCGGAATTTCTTTCTGTATTTCCGGAATATGAGTGTGTGACTTGGTATAATTGATCCTATTGAGAATACAGAGAATGAGTCTGTCATCTTATCTTTATAAAGAAGTTCTACCTCGTCGGATACTCATTCTAGTATCTGGAGCACGAAATATAATATTATGAAATAGATCCAGAATTTAACTATGATTCATACTTAATATTCAGACCTTGTGACCGGATTCTAACTACAAAATTTTCATCGAATTAGAAATACTTCTAAATTGAAAGATTTTTCTTTCTGTTTATTTTGACTAAAAGGTAAATTCTTTCGTATTTTGAGTCATTATTTGAATAAGTGATAATCCGATAATTTTTACTCAGGGAATTCTTGGGCTTGGGGTTTTTATTGAATCATCGTGGTTCTAGTATGAATCTGGGGTTTCAATTAATTTATAGGGTCTTAACAAGAAAAATTCCTATCAACGAAAAAAAAAAACAATAGTAAAAGCCGGATTACACACAACTAACAAATCAAAGAAAAATAGGGAAAGAGAAGATTCAAGAGGCCTGTAGTAACAATAAACATAAAAAGGAAGAGCCGACTTGATATTTTGGCATTATCACTACAAAGAAGAACTTTCGTATTTTTAATGCTTCGTATCTTTACTTCCGAGAGGAAGAGTAAGATATTTCTATTAGATATGCGTTGGGAGCAGTATTTGTGTGTTTCTGCTTGAGCTGTACGAGATCAAATTTTCATATACGGTTCTCAGAGGGGGAGTCCCCCCAGGTTCGGGTTACCTATCTCAATAAAGTCTACGATTGGTTCGAAGAACGTCTCGAGATTCAGGCGATTGCAGATGATATAACTAGTAAATATGTTCCTCCCCATGTCAACATATTTTATTGTCTAGGCGGAATTACCCTTACTTGTTTTTTAGTACAAGTAGCTACCGGGTTTGCTATGACTTTTTATTATCGTCCAACTGTTACTGATGCGTTTGCTTCTGTTCAATACATAATGACTGAAGCAAATTTTGGTTGGTTAATCCGATCGGTTCATCGGTGGTCGGCAAGCATGATGGTTCTAATGATGATACTGCACGTATTTCGTGTGTATCTCACCGGTGGGTTTAAAAAACCTCGAGAATTGACTTGGGTTACAGGTGTAGTTCTGGCTGTATTGACTGCGTCTTTTGGTGTAACCGGGTATTCGTTACCTTGGGACCAAGTTGGTTATTGGGCGGTCAAAATTGTAACAGGCGTCCCTGAAGCTATTCCTATAATAGGATCACCTTTAGTGGAGTTATTACGCGGAAGCGCTAGTGTGGGACAATCCACTTTGACTCGTTTTTATAGTTTACACACTTTTGTATTGCCTCTTCTTACTGCTGTATTTATGTTAATGCACTTCCTAATGATACGTAAACAGGGCATTTCTGGTCCCTTATAGAGAAGATAGATCTTTGTAATCAATTATTTTTCACTTGGGGAAGGAACAAGAGTATTTCATTGCTATAAATGTGTTTTCTTAAAATGAATAAGACATGTTTTTGGACATTCTCTTTCCTTCAACCCCACAATCCAATATTGGAATGTTGTGTAATGTTATTTAACATAACTAGTTGAAGGGAATTCTCCGAAAGGAAAATGGATTATGGGAGTGTGTGACTTGAACTATTGATTAGACCGTGCAGATATATGCCCCTTTCTGCCACATTGAAATTTACAAACCAATGTGTCTTTGTTCCAACCACCGTATAAGCTATATACAGACGATAGGCCGGTTCGCTTGAATAGAATTCTCTCTATGATCAGCCCCGAATCATGTCATGCATGAACAGGCTCCGTAAGATCCAGTCGAATCAATGATTTGTCTTGGTAGAATCCAGATTCTATTTTTTATTTTAATAGTATGGAAATGCATTCATTTCCTCTGCATCGACCCAACTTATGATACTATCGGAGTGAAACAAGGCATCTAAAGAAGACTAGAGGCTATATGTTAGTTAGTAACAAGTAAATCCTTTGCTTTGTATGTAAAAAATGTCAGAATTTTTTGAGAGAAACATCAATCGCAAAGTCTAAGACGACCCAGAAAGCATTTGAGCACGATCAACTTTGTAAGCCTACTTGGGGATTGAGCATTTATCTGGAAGAACAGAATTTATTGTAATGGGTAGTTGCAACTTT